AGCTACTAATATGGGGATCTATACTAATCCAATGCCACAACATCAAGGGGGACAAGTCACTACTCAGGAACCTACACCGGTACAAACTAATCCAGGACCTTCTGCCAGCGCTAACACCATCCGAGCTTGCACTGCCGCTCGAAGAGAGATGCCTGTGAGACCCCCTCAAGTTCTGTAATTCGAAGGAGGTTCTGAGAATGAAAAACTCCGAAGAAACTTTCTTTGTCCCCAGGAATCGAAGTTCCAAAAGCAGACGAAATCACTATGGAACCGGACCTCCTCGCTGCCGCTCAATTCATTACCGCAAATTCGCTTTTTTAGGGTTGAAAAGGTGAAGAAGGAAGAATGTATCCGAACGAATGCATCGGCAGATGAAATTACCCCTTTTTTAGAAATCCCCTCGTCACCTACTAGTGAGCCGGAAAGCTTAGGGACGCCTCTCGTTCCTCTTCCCCCATTTGACAACCGTATCTCAGAATGTTCGGATGATTCTCTGGAACTAATATATGCTTCAATACTAAAGAATGGGGATATCTCGTTGGGAAAAAGCAGAAGAAAAGGATTTCACGGGAAGTTCGGAAAAGCCTAGCAGACGGGACTATCAACCCCTTTCTATTAAGACCTCGGCACCTTCCTTACCCCCTACGAAAAAATTACCCCTATTTTGAAGAGGAAAGCTCCCAGGTTCCGCATCTTAAAAAGTGCATGACCAGATTGGAAGCACTGAGGTTAATTCGCAATGGGCCAACTCACCCAGCCATGATGCGCATGACAGAAGAGAGCGAGCACAAAATGGAGTTTCCCTCTTGGATGAGGCTCACGTCCGGAAAGAATCTTTTTCAAGACTTTATCCCCTATGTTGAACTTTCTCTATATTACCTTATTTTGGAATGCACGGGAAATTTCTGGTAGACCTGGACATGTTCCATGGCGCGAAGTCTCTTCTCATCTAATAGCTCTAATTGTGGGGATATCTAATAAATATGCTCTCTCTCTCATCCACATCAAAATCTTTGTAAAGCTGGACCCTGATGAGGGATGGGAATGGCAGAATCCGTCTGCCCTTTTCTTCGTACGCAAGTAAGCAACTGGCCTTAGATTGTATCGAGCTACATGCCCTTCTCATAAGATGTTGTAAGCTACGGGCCAGAAAATATCCGACGAAGCGCATCAAGAGCTAAGAAGAGGACCAACAAGTGGATTGAATCTTTTCCAGTCCTTCGAAACAAAGGATTTTTATATTCCTTCTGCTTTGGACAAGATAAGTGGACAGATGAGTTGAATAATACAAGGACAGAGAAGCTAGGCGAGGTTCCCCTTTGATATCTCCCAACCTAAAGGCTTTATTCAGAGGTGGGTCTTTCAACCGCCTACTCTTTCGATGAAGGGTGCACTCCAAGACAATCGGTACTATAGGGATCAAATGGGGGATTTCGTCGATATTGAGTCGACTATAAACTACTCATCTTGCTTGGAACCGTCGTTGTGTATGGGAAAGAGGGGTTCTACCTATGCTTGGTTGGGAAAAGGCTGAATGGTCCGGAAAAAACCCACTAGAAAGAACAGGGGGTCACCCAGGGTAGTCCACTTTATCCGTGACTCTGAGTACAAGATTTCCGGGATCAAGAAACTCGCAAACAAATATGCTCGGCTGGACTCTTTTCTCGTATGCCCGGAAAATTCTGTTTCGGTACAACTCAGCTTGCTGCATAGCCTTTCTTTCTCGTCCAAACACTCCAGATCTGCACTTCCCTTTACTCCATAGGGCCGAAGCTTGACTAAGAAGGGCTTTTTTATAGAGAGAGTCAGGGGGATCTATATTGCTTGCCACAGCTCTATTTCCGACTCGAAATCCATAAAGGACTTTAAGAGAGGATGAACATTCCCGTTCTATAGGTAGCACTGCCCCCTATTATAGAAGGGTGAGGGCCGACTTCCGTACTTCTGATCTGCTAGCGCTGTGAATTACCTTATACCTACGCAGCAGGAACGATATGGAGCACCTACTCTACTGGTCGTCTGCTCTCTCGAGGTCGTCCTTCTCTAGGTACAAAAAGGACATTAAGGGATATCTCAAAAATTCGATGTACTTCTTCAAGTGTGGGACACATCTCATGTTTGCCGAATCTAAAAACCATCGCCTTTGCATCCCAAGACTTCACTGCGGCTATGATCATATCCCAGTCTTGGTTTACTTTTTACGTTATACTCCACCCAATTTTCTGATCTCCTGTTCTCAATGATGTTAAGCAGCTCCTGATCGCAGCCTTCGAAGGTACGCTTTTTTCATTCGGGGTCTCCCTTGGAGATAGACGACGGACCCACCATTCTACATGCTGCATCATGTAGAAAGAAAATTCCATCAAAGGAGTGGAGCTGACATCTCTTGAAACCCTTACTTTTATAATAGGGGGCCTTGCCTCATGATTTTCTTGGCAAGCATTTGGCTGTTGACGTGTCCTCCGCACGCACTTGAATGAGCTTGTTCAACAATGTGCGCTCCTTCTTCCTATTAAGTAAGGAAGGGCGAGTACCCCTTGAAGGACCTTTTGTAAAGGACATCCCCCAAGATCACAGATCGTCGGGCAAGTTCCCTCCGGGCTCTCCTCTGACCACGAGTGGCGTACTCTGGTATGAACCCGTCCTTGAGGTTTTTTATAAATCATAATACCATGGTTCCCATCGTCCTCGTAATCTTCCTCGTCTTGACTGGTGATAGTTCATCATGTTTCAACTCTCGAAAGTCTTCATCCAAGAAGATGAATGAGTCCCGTTCGACGGCTGTGGCTGGGATGTCCAATCTCTCGATGACAAGCGACTCTGTGTTTCGGTGTACTTGCATGTGTACTAGAGCGGCTGAGTATTCATTCCATAAGGGCTAGCGCAATCGGATTTTTTCTTCTGTTGAGTGGTATAGCCTCCTAAAGGTTGGCGAGATCCCTATTCAAGAGAAATTCATGAGGAAGTGGAATCTCTACTAGAGAAAGACCATTCACCGAAGCCATCCCACAGGGTACATAAAGATATTTGTAAGCTTGCCTTTACATGGAGAAATCCCATTCCTTAGCCGAGGCAGGTCGGTATGCCAATGCGTTCATAATTCACTAGACAAAGCGGGCCTAGATTGCAAGTTTTGACCCCCGGGATGTGTTTTCTTTCCTCCTTATGGCTGGCGGATGACTCTAGAAAGGATCTCCCTCGAAAGGAGAATTAATACCATTGTAGCTAGTCTCTGTTCTCTTGAATAGGTAGGGCTCAGTACGCTAAGGAAGCTTGGTCTGCTTAGGCCTCATAGGACAGAGAATAGAATTTCGCCGGCGAGATGAGTCTGGGAAAAGCCTTTAGGGCTAGAGGGTGGGCTTTAGCGCGGTTTACTGAGACTCCGTTCTAATTATACTAAAATAGAAAGAAGTTGGTTCCTGGACAAGGTCCTATCCTAGGCTTAGAGCTGAGCTAGACCCCTAACTGACTTCGGAATTCTTTAGAGAGCTGCGAATCAGGCTTTCGGAGTGGTGGCAAGCAGGGCAAGAAGATAAAGTCCAATCTGACCCTAAGCAGATGCTTTTGACATCTTTCTCGCATCCGCTTTCAGGTTTGACATGACATTAGAGCTCTCGTCAGTTGTTCGGGATTAACCTGATTGACCTAAGATTGCCCCTTTATTTTGAAAGAAGAAGGCCTTTGAAAGGCAAGCAACTAGTGAAGATGCCGCGAATCCTCTTCTCATCTCAGATGCCCACAATGCCAATGGTGAAGGAGCTTTCTGGGATCAGTACTGCTTTACTAAAGCTTTCCCGAGTTAGTCCAATGCTATTGAATTAGCCGGAAATGGCATTTTGTCCGGGTAATCTAAGAGGAAATGAATCAGAATAGGTTGTTCAAGAATAAGGGACTGATGACTTTCCTGTTGATGCAAGTAAATGAACTGCCTTAAGATACGAATGATAGCCCGCAACAGACCATTCTCAGGGCACAACAGGCGATTCGATATTAGCTGATGCAGATGAACTAGAAGGGCTTACGACGAGTAGGCTCTTTGATGGAATAGTAGATGTCGGCATTTCCGCTCCTAAAGGAAACAGTCTTCAAATTAGAAGGTGTGTCGATTCCGCAGTAGCAGGCACGTATCGATGTGCAGTCGCAGGGGCAATGAGCCTGCTAGGCTTATCTCTTAGATCGCAAACAATGTGCCCATCCGGATTGGAACATGGGCTGGAAAGGCTACGTTTATGGCCATTCCAATGGACGACTTCCAGATGATCCTTGGAATGGAATTTTGACGAACGGCCTTGCACCGCTACCGTTTATGGATTCGATTGCTATCCTGGTAAAAAAGCCCTTGCCTAGTTGCTACTTCAAAGGCAGCATTGTTTGTAAAGAAAGAAAAAACTGCATTGGTCTCAGCGATACAGGTGAAGAAGGGTTTGCGAAAGGGCCAACCCACTTTCCTTGCCACAATCAAGGAAGAAAGTCAAATACTAGTTCCTGTCCTGTCTGTGTCTGAGGGAGCAGCAAAGCCCACGGAGCGCTAAGGAGGCTAGCTGACAAGGCATGGCATGAGAAGAGCAAGCACATTCATTGATGCAAGGCTAGCGCATAGAATCGGCTTCTGTTGATGGAACTCTCTTTATTGCACGGCGTCTTCGCCCATAAGAAAGGAAAGCTTGAATCGGAACGAAAGTAATAGTATTAGCGCTAGCAGACTACCAGTTTTGATCTACTCTACTGACTTTTCCGAGCTACTTTTGAACAAAGGCTTCGTAGCCTTCCCTAAACAAATTTAGAATCTCATTCAACCAGGTACAGGTAGTAACTAAATTATACCACTTGCTCCCTTTCAAAGAGCTTGCATTCTCTTCTTTTTCTTTCTATATGTCATTTCCTTCTGGCTATAAGCCTTTCCTTCCCTCCCCAAGAGCCAACCATGGCATTCGATGCAACAAGAGGATTCATTCACAGCCTTTACGCCGAAAGGACTAAGAGCTCTTATTCCGCAGCCTTTAGCACATAATGGAATTGCTCCTTCTATGCCTCCTCATCTGTCTCGCCTGCGAATCCGTGGCTAGTCATTCCCACCTTCATAGCATAGGGAAAGATCCTCCAGTCCGGATCTAATCTAACGGCTATGTGCGGATCGCCTTTCGCTGAGCCGGTTGTGAGATCGAAAACGAAGAAGGACCGTCGTTAGTGCAATCAAAACATAGAATAGAAGAAAAATACTTCTCCAAGTCCCTTGGCGTCCCTTCGCTCAGGAAAGACACATACATTAGGTCATTCGGTCACTACCTCGTATGCCCTCCCGGGGGCTACGGGGAGGTGCTATGAGTCCGTTCCCTTTGGTTCTCCCTTCGCTCTGCCTTGGCTTTGCCCCTAGGTTCGCTTTCTGCCTCTTAAAACGTATTAACATCTACTCCCAACGCCCAAGCCAAGGGTTCTCGTGGGCACTTACCTTTGAGACGCTGCTTCAAGCCAAAAGTCAAGACTCTCTATGGGGGAGCCTTCCTCTAGAAGTCGAGTAAGGCACTGTCCTCCCGGGAACAACAACAGAACAACAACAGAAAGGCTTCTTAAGTCAAACTCCTCACCCGCGCTTGCCTAAGGGCTACAGAAGAGAAATAGCAGTCAGACTACAAAGGGAATAAGAATCTCTTGAGCCAAGAAACCAAAGCCTTGGCGCCGCTTTTAGGGAAGGCGGGAAAGATGACAATTCAGTTGGAATCCACAAAAGAAGACAGAAAACATGAAGTAAGGGAGAAAGAGGGGAACCTAGGGAACGTAACCTTTGCCCCGGTTGAGAGGTTTAGGCTTACTTTTCTTTGGCAGCGTGGTTTCGGGTTCAGTGAACTTCATTCTATAGTCTACCGGCTAGTCTGGTGGTAGCATCGGATTACGGATCACTAGCTTTTTAGCAGCGGTTAGCAGACGCAAGGTGAAGCTGCTCCTAGGCTCGCAGGCAAGGGCGGATGATAACTAAATTGCCTTATCTTTTCTTTCCCGAGGTTAACGAGCTAACAGGCATAGTGGGATTGATTGAGTCTTTTTAAATGAACGAAAGAATCTTAAAAACAAGCAAGCTAGCACTCTTTCTTTTCCAGCAAGACAGTGAATTTCTCTGAGTCAATCTAGTTATCTTTTTTAAGTGAGGAAGGATAGGCAGTCCTAAGGTAAGCAGCGCATTCATTGCCCGTGGATGTTGTTTCTTTCCCTGGAGATATATATAAAGATTGGCATTGTTTCTCTTTTCCCGGCGGTTGAAGTTGGAGTTTTCGTTCAGCCAATTGCAGTTCCATTTCTTCTCCCATCCTGTGAGCATGCCAGTTCGTTGTCATTTTCTATCTTGTTATCGGGCCAAAAGCAGCAGTCTTGAAAGCAAACTAGGGATAGCCTGTTCTAGGGCGAGTGAGTTTGCAATCAAATTCAGTGAGCTAGCAAGGCAACTTTCAAGCTATCCATATAAGTCAAGGGTAGGCGGTATGCATATTCCCTTATATACGAGCAGTCAAAACGAGCCATACCAATAAGGTACTTTTTTATTTTTCTATAGTGATAAGAGCAGTACGATCTATAGGCAGTTTTTCCCTAGGCGTGGATTGGAATAGGGCTTTCATATTATTATAAGGCTTTCATAGATATATATTTCCTTGTTTTTCAAGGTAACTGCTCTGCGATGTGAGAGTTATAAAGAAAGCTAATTTCATGGGTAAGCCGGCTCTAGGGCAGCTTGAATATTGACTAATACTCAAGAAATTGAGTATTCATAATATATATGATTGGAATACCATATAAATACTATATGACACTCTAACTAGTTAAATAAGATAAAGTCAGACTCAGAAAAGCAGAAACAAGCCAAGCCCCTCCAGTGTAAGTGACAGTTGCCAGTCATATAGTGGGAGGTCAAGCATCTTTACTGCGTCTTTCCTATATAGAGCATTTCCTGGATTTTCAGTTAAAATGAATATTCACTGTACCGCTTGTTCGCTTTAGTCACGCATTACAGTAGTAAGCAAACTCTTATCTGAGAAGCATTATTTTCTTACTTGGCTTACTTCATGCATTTTTTTTCCCGGGTCAAATTTGGAGTCCCAGCGGAGTCAAAATAGAATATCATCCACTCCCCTTTAAAGCTGTCTATGGTGGGTAAATAGTTGGAGTTGCTTTCATTCTGCCATCCATTCCTAATTCCTTCCCAGCCGGTCCAGACAAGCCAATAGATAGGTAGGGTTCAGGCGAGCGTTCCATACATTTCTAAGCGGTTCCATCCAGTCCTACCGTAACGGGATACCATTAAGACTTTCGCCCTCCTAAGGGGTTAGGTGGTGGCTAACGGTACTAAGACTCTAAGTTCTCCCATTTCTTCCCACTTCCCGGGGCTTACATCAATCAGTCGATACTAAGCCAAGAGCTTTTCAAGGAGTGCATTCTGGGAATCAAGTTGCTTCGGTCAGACCAATGACCGCCGCCTATCCATTTTAGGAAAAACCTGGTTCTAAACCAGCC